GGGGACATAATTCACATGGATATAGTAAGTCTCGCTTGGGCTGCTTTAATGGTAGTCTTTACATTTTCCCTTTCACTTGTAGTATGGGGAAGAAGTGGACTCTAGAGTTACTACTAATAAAGTTGAGGAATCAAACTGTATCAATTATTTTATAGATCGTTTTGCAACGCGTTTTGAACTTTTTCAAATAAAAATATCTTCATTTCCAAATTCCATTGGATTCTAGTAGAGTAATGTATGATATGACTAATACTCTTTCAATCAAAGAGATATTTCAATGATTCCCATGTTTGTATTTCGAAAGGAAAGGGATACAGATTATAGGAAATTCATTCCAACCTAATTCTTCTGAAATTTTCTAACGGGCTTTTACCAGAATTAGAATTATAGATGGATACTGAGGAAGACCCGACCCCTTTTTTATTTTTTGATTTGATTTTTTTCTTTCCCTCTTTACTGTTCAAAGAGGAAGTCGTTTTGGTAAATGTATACCCACTTTCTATGAGAAAGAAAACAATATAGACATAGCATAGTGGTTGGCTAACAAGATACTATGCATAATAAGATCTTGACTTGGGCGAGTCACATATTTATTGCGCACTTACCGCTTGTTTTATTCGATTTTTAAAATTTTTGATACTTTATCAACCCATTTCATATCATGGTTCAAGCGTTAAAATCGGCGAGGTTTACTATTTATTTTATTTCTTTTCGAAATCTGAAGAAGTGCCCATAGAACTCCTGTCAATGGCTCAATCAATTATTTCTTCGAAATGCTAAAAAAACAGATTACTACATGTTTTTCTTAAGATATGCCCATAATGCTTTTTCTTGATTCTTTCGATAGATCCCGAAATTCATATTGGATGGAAATAATAAAAAATATAGGAATTAGAACTCTAAGAGTAAGACGATTATTTCAGAGTGATCGGAACAAATAGATGTATCAAAGAAATCGAATTTGATGCTATGTCCATTCCATATATGAAATTTATATCTACATATATGAAGATAATATTGGAGAGTGATCTATATTAAGCCTTTCTCTTTATTGTAAAGTACAACTTTACAACTTTATACACTACAATAACACTAATAGATAGTATGGTAGAAAGAAAGATTTCATCTATTTCTTTCTTACCATACTATCGGATCTCATAGAGCCGATTATAGTCCGCTCATTTCATTTAAGACGCGAAATTGGAATCCTTTTCGTTTTATTTCTTCAATCATTGATAAGAACTCAGAAATCAAGTTTCATTCAAATTAATTAATCATTTTGACTAACTGTTTTTACGTAAATGATAAGTAGAAAAGCAGTAGGAACTAGAATGAACAGTGCAGTAGCAATAAATGCAAGAATATTTACTTCCATAATCTCATCTTTTTTTTTACTTCACAATAACTCGGGATTTAATCCCATAGAGATAATAAATCTTTCGCCTGTAAATTCAATGAATGAATTACTTCTCGATGATCTTGAATCGGATCAATATCATGAATAACAATATCTGCGCTATCAAATGAATTCGTCGTCGAGAATTGAATAGTATAACATAGGAAGATCTTTTATCCATACCGAATCCAAAATGGGATTCCTGAACCAATCAAAAATTCCTTGATTTATTATTATTTTTTCTTCTTTCTTTTCTATAACCTACCTTAGGTTTTCCTTGTACAATCATCTGATGAAGTATCATGTGACCACCCTTTCATTTCCATTAGTAACAAACCCAAACAAACAATAGAAGCGAAATGGAAAAAGAAAGGAGTTAAGTTCTAAGCTCTGTTTTTTTTTTTAATAATCTAATTTTCTTGGAAGACAAAGAAATGTGATAAAGATGAGTCCCGGTATAAAAGATCTAATATTCCATCAAATTCACTATTTTTTTTAGGCTTTGTTCTTTCTTCGATGGGACCCCTAAAAAAATAGAAAAATAGGAAGGAAAAAAAACAAGGATCTCCTCTTGGGAATGAAATTCTGCTCCCTGTCCTCCCTTTCACAGAAAAGGGAGAGATGAATTGATGTATTTATTGGATCCTTCGGGACTGACGGGGCTCGAACCCGCAGCTTCCGCCTTGACAGGGCGGTGCTCTAACCAATTGAACTACAATCCCAGGGAAATAAGGGATCTAGCATAAATTAAAATTATTTTTTATTCCTCTGTATCAGGTATTTCTCAAGGACAAGGGGGTTATACCATCTCATGGTAGATTGGCGAATTCTTGGGCATTATTGGGCCGAGCTGGATTTGAACCAGCGTAGACATATTGCCAACGAATTTACAGTCCGTCCCCATTAACCGCTCGGGCATCGACCCAGGAAGAATCCATTTTAGGCTTATTGGTAATCCATAATCAACTTCCTTTCGTATTACCCTACCCCCAGGGGAAGTCGAATCCCCGCTGCCTCCTTGAAAGAGAGATGTCCTGAACCACTAGACGATGGGGGCATACTTGCCCAACCGCCATCATACTATGATCATAGTATGAATAGTTT